TTTTTTCATTTTAAAATTGATTATCGATCGATTTATTTGGCAATAACGAAAGGATTACTAGTAACTAGTAATCCGCGTCGCTCTCACTAAAGTGCATACCCGTATGGATATCAATATATCACTCGCGCCTTTTTTTGTTACAACACGGCGATTCGAATCTAAAATCTAAATAGAAAATGGCTTGAATGAAATCATAAGAATATCTATGCTGTACACTTTTCTTTATTTCCCTGGGATTGTAGTTCAATTGGTCAGAGCACCGCCCTGTCAAGGCGGAAGCTGCGGGTTCGAGCCCCGTCAGTCCCGACGGATACAATAAAAAAAATACATCAATTGATCCCTCCATTTTCTGTGAAAGGGGATACAAATGACAGAATTTCATTCCCAACGATATCCTTTTTTTATTTATTTTTTCCTTTCTATTTTTTGTTGGGGTTTATTTGTAAACTATTTGTAAACGGTGAAAGTGGAAAAGCAGTCAGATGATACATTATCAGATGATTGTACAAGGAAGGCGGTAGATTATCGAAAAGAAAGAGTGGAAAAGAATATATATAAATAAAGGAAAGGAATTCTTTTGATTGGACCAGGAATCCAATTTTGTATTCGGTGTGGATAAAAGATCTTCCTATGTTATACTATTCAATTCTCGACGGTGAATCGATTTGATAGCTTAGATATTGTTATTCATGATATTGATCCGATTCGATGTCATTGAAATGTAAGTCATCGCATTGAATTTACAAGCGACAAATTTTTCATCTCTATGGGATTAAATCCCGAGTTATTGCGAAGTAAAAAAAAAACAATGAAATTATGGAAGTAAATATTCTCGCATTTATTGCTACAGCGCTGTTCATTCTAGTTCCTACCGCTTTTTTACTTATAATATACGTAAAAACTGTCAGTCAAAGTGATTAATTTGAATGAAACTTGACTTTTTATTTTTTATCAAGGATTTAAGAAAAAAAGGATTCCAATTTCACGTCTTAAATAAAATGAATGGACTAGAATCAGCAGTATCCTATAAAAATCGATAGTATGGTAGAAAAAAAATATGAATCTTTCTACCATACTATCTATATCTATTATTGTAATGTATAAAGATACAAGCTTAATATAGATGAATCTACAATATGTATCTTCATACATGTCGATATCAATTAAATATATGTAATGTACATAGTATCTCAATTTTATTTCTTCGCTTGATCTATTTTATTTGTGTTGATTTCAATCAATCTGAAATAATTGAAAGGCAAGTCTTACGATTTTCTAATTCTTTCATTTCATGGATTTGATTCTTTTGATGGATACCGAGATTCATATTGAAAATAATCATAAATGAAGGAAAAATGGAATGGAATAGGCATATATTAATTTAATAATTTAATAAAAAAAAAAAGAAAACCAAGTAATCTTTTTTTTTTTTAACATTCCAAAGAAGTAATTCATTGAGCAGTTGACAGATGATCCAAAGAGTTCTATGGTAACTTTTCTTCGTATTTCGTTTCGAAAAAGGGGTATACCCTACCGATTTTTATTTTAATTTAACTTCTTTTCTTTGATCCATGATATGAAATGAGTCAATAAAGCATGGCATAAATGAAATTCCTAAAATAATAAATAAAACAGGGGGTAAGTGTGCAATATGTGACTACACTAAGGCAAGATCTTAATTAAATAAAAGAAGTACTTTTTTTTCTCTTTGAACAGTAAAGAGGGAAGGAAATAAAAACAAGCAAATACAGAAAAAAAAAGGGGGGGGGGGTTCCTTGTCTCTCATTGTCCATATATAACTCTGGTAAGAGCTGGTTCATCAAAATAGATAATTTAGGAAGAATTCTTTTTTTTTTATAATTATAATTTAATAAATTGCGGATCCCTTTTACTTTCGAAATACGAACATGGGAATTATTGAAATGTTTGTTTGATTTTGATTGAAAGGGTATTATTCATCTATATTATTCATAGAATACATTACTCCACTAGAATCCAAGAATTTCGAAATGAAGACTAATAAAATAGTAAAAAAAAAAAAGGCTTTGCAAAACGATCTAGAAAGCAATTGATACGGTTTGATTCCTCAACCCAATTAGGAATACCCCTAGAGTCCACTTCTTCCCCATACTACGAGTGAAAGGGAAAATGTAAAGACTACCATTAAAGCAGCCCAAGCAAGACTTACTATATCCATGTGTATTATGTCCCCTATCTCTATGAATATGAAACAAATATGAAGGAATTTTTCCATTATTGTTCACTAATAATAGTGGAATTACCGGCGCAGAGTCAAAAAGAAAAGGGAATTCTGACACACCACCGTTGATGAAACACTTCAATAAATCCGCTTATAACAAGTTCTTATATGATTTCTAGTAAAATCGAGAACCATTAAGCACAAAAGCACAAGCAAAATACGCAGTAACCCTTTTGGAAGTATCAAAAGAATGTTACTCACATGTAGCAATAATAAGACTTATTCTTTCTTTTTGTGTCCCTTATTAAGTAAAAGCCAATTATCCATCCAATCTAATATTAATTGGATGCCTGAACACTCAGCGACTTTCATCAGTCTGTATACAAAGTATCTTCCAACCCTTCTACAACCATTCATTAGTTAATTAGATACTCCCGTTATCCAATCTAATTCAAGACTCCGCTAGTAGCCCCTCCATTAGTAGGGGAGGGGTACCATATCAAGATTTACTGATTCCCTTCCACTACTCTAGTTTTTACTTGAATCCTAGACGTAAGGATTTACAACACTTTAGAAAACAAAACCTCCGGAAGTTTATAATCAAGAAAGTATCAAGAGTCCTTTTCTTACACTTGTTTTTGCTGGAGAAAATTTGTCGAGTTATATCAGCAAAACAGAATATAGGATTTCGAGTTTTTTGTTGATCAGGCGACACCCGGATTTGAACTGGGGAATAAGGGATTTGCAGTCCCCCGCCTTACCGCTCGGCCATGTCGCCAAAAGGCTACAAACAAAAAAATGAGAGTATCCCCTTTTTATTTTTACATTGGATCCATACCTTCAATTGGTTATAGTATCTCAAGACACACAATATCTAAAAACTTTCCCTTTCTTTTTTCTTTTCTATTGAAAAAGAAAATTTTGATTCTCAGTTACAAAAGTCAAAATTCAGGACAAATAAATTGGAACCATTAACTATTAACTATTGACTGCAAATTTATGGACGATTCTTCTCTTCTTCACTTGTCTTTTTCTAATGGTATAAGAAAAAAAAAATGGATACATAACTAATCAGTATTTATTTTTTTTTTTTTTTTTTCAATAAAAAAAACTTTCTTAATTCTTAATTTCAATTATATTATTATATTATAATTATAATATAACAGCAATTATGAGTCTATGTAAACCCCAGAACATAAGTTGTTACACAGCTATAGTTATCTAATGAGGTATTTTATCTATCTAGATATGATGTCCATAGGGAATCAGCAAGAAATTATCGTGTTTCAATTTTGCATTGAATAGATTTCAATTTTTAAATTAAAGAAAAAATAGAATTTTTGATAGAGCACGCCATGTGTTGTCTCCACTAGAGCGCTATAATGGAATAAAAAGAAAAGAGGAAAGACATATATAAATAGAAATGCTATATCTGCACATGTTTAATAAATACAAGCCCTCTTTTCGTACGCACTTCAATCATATTCTAAATATTCTACTAAAAAATAAAAAAACTAAAAAGTGGGTAAAAACATCTCTCTTCTCTGCGAATCATTTTTTGAACAATGGAATCTATGAAAAGAAAAAATTAAGTGCTAGAAAAATCAACTCTCTCCCTATATATATTTTATGATTATTTTGTCTTTATCTCAACGAACAGATCAAATCAGGAATTCATTTTTCTGGTATTCAATCGGATTGGAATATGTAATATCATAATAATGGTAGAAATTGAATTATTCTTTTTTTTTTTTTATTCTATACAAAACTCCATAAGGCTAAATGGCATTTATCAATTCTTTTCTGTATCTGTTTGTTATAAAATAGAAATTCAAATTTGAGTCTAATTTTTCTTCTTCCGTTCATACGCATTTCATATTTCATACATTCCATATATATTATATGGTATATGGAGTTAGATAAAATTTCATGTGATTCAGTAAACAGAATAGAAATTCAATTCCATCATTATTAGATCGATTCATATGATTCGATGAAGAATGAGAAAAGAATGGGATTTTTTTGATAAATGGGAAATTCAAAATGCTCGGGGATGCAAATGGGGAAATGTCTACAATACCTGGGTTGAATCAGATACAATTTGAGGGATTTTGTGGGTTCATGTATCGGGGCTTAACAGAAGAACTTTATAAGTTTCCAAAAATTGAAGATACAGATCAAGAAATTGAATTTCAATTATTTGTGGAAACATATCAATTGGTGGAACCGTTGATAAAAGAAAGGGATGCTGTATATGAATCACTCACATATTCTTCTGAATTATATGTATCCGCAGGATTAATTTGGAAAACCAGTAAGGATATGCAAGAACAAACAATTTTTATTGGAAACATTCCTTTAATGAACTCCCTCGGAACTTCTATAGTAAATGGAATATACAGAATTGTGATCAATCAAATATTGCAAAGCCCCGGTATCTATTATCGATCAGAATTGGATCATAACGGAATTTCGGTCTATACTGGTACCATAATATCAGATTGGGGGGGGAGGTTAGAATTAGAGATTGATAGAAAAGCAAGGATATGGGCTCGTGTAAGTAGGAAACAGAAAATATCTATTCTAGTTCTATCATCAGCTATGGGTTCGAATCTAAGAGAAATTCTAGAGAATGTTTGCTACCCTGAAATTTTCTTGTCTTTCCTGACCGATAAGGAAAAAAAAAAAATTGGGTCAAAAGAAAATGCCATTTTGGAGTTTTATCAGCAATTTTCTTGTGTAGGCGGGGATCCGGTATTTTCTGAATCCTTGTGTAAGGAATTACAAAAGAAATTCTTTC